TTCATTCTTAACAAATTAGTAGTCGCAATTTGTGAGGGTCGTTCTAGCTATATACAAAATTCTTCATTAATAATAAGATAAATAAATAAATTTTTTTTAGGGAGGGGCTCCCTGTATTTCGATTTCAAAAATCGGTTACTACTCCTGAATCGTACAAAAGAAAAAGAGATAAAAGGGGATATTGTGTGATTAGTTTAGTTGGTATCCAAAACTAAAATATAAAATTAAAGTAAAGTAAGTAAAAAAAAAAGGGGGATCTTGAATCAAAATCATTTAAAGTTCTTATTTCTGTCAGAGGGCAATATGAATGTTTTATCATGTTCCATCAACACACTAATAAAAGAAGGGTTATATGAGATATCTGGTGTAGAAGTAGGCCAACATTTCTATTGGCAAATAGGGGGTTTCCAGGTCCATGCCCAAGTCCTTATTACTTCGTGGGTTGTAATTGCTATCTTATTAGGTTCTGCAGTTCTAGCGATTCGCAATCCACAAACCATTCCAACTGACGGCCAAAATTTCTTTGAATTTGTCCTTGAATTCATTCGAGACGTGAGTCAAACCCAGATTGGAGAAGAATATGGTCCATGGGTTCCCTTTATTGGAACCCTGTTTTTATTTATTTTTGTTTCTAACTGGTCAGGAGCCCTTTTACCGTGGAAAATTATCCAGTTACCTCAAGGGGAGTTAGCAGCACCAACGAATGATATAAATACGACGGTTGCTTTAGCTTTACTCACATCAGTAGCCTATTTTTATGCGGGTCTTAGCAAAAAAGGATTAGGGTATTTCAGTAAATACATTCAACCAACTCCAATTCTTTTACCCATTAACATCTTAGAAGATTTTACAAAACCTCTATCACTTAGTTTTCGACTTTTCGGAAATATCTTAGCCGATGAATTAGTCGTTGTTGTTCTTGTTTCTTTAGTACCTTTAGTGGTTCCTATACCTGTCATGTTCCTTGGATTATTTACAAGCGGGATTCAAGCTCTCATTTTTGCCACTTTAGCTGCGGCTTATATAGGTGAATCTATGGAAGGTCATCATTAACTATTTTTTTTTTTTCAAATATTCTTTCTTTTTTAAGTTAGCCAAATTATAGAATAGTTGGTTTACGTTATATAAGAAACACTTGTATATGTGATATTTGATATTGACTAGGTAGATATGAGTTAAAGATCTATATAATCTGCCCTAGTACTTTTCTGAATTTCAATTTAGATAGGGCTTCGATTATTAGTTCTTCTTTTTTATCTGTGAATTGGTTGAAAAAACGATAAAAAAAAGAACTAATAATTCAAAGAATGGTTCACAAAAAAGAAATGGCATAAAAAAGTCGTATATATATATATTATGAATTTTCAAAAATCCCGTGGATAGGAACTACTATCAAAGTAATTCTTATGATTCAATCATATTATTATATGATTTCAATTAAAGTTTTTGGCTATTTTGGCTTAACGATTACTTAATTATAATTACGTCCTAAGTCATTGGATGATTGTATCATTAACTATTTCTTTATTTTGGTGTGAGGAACTTATCATGAATCCACTGATTTCTGCTGCTTCGGTTATTGCTGCTGGGTTGGCTGTTGGGCTTGCTTCTATTGGACCTGGAGTTGGTCAAGGTACAGCTGCGGGTCAAGCTGTCGAAGGTATCGCGAGACAACCTGAGGCAGAAGGAAAAATACGAGGTACTTTATTGCTTAGTTTGGCTTTTATGGAAGCTTTAACAATTTATGGCCTGGTTGTAGCATTAGCGCTTTTATTTGCGAATCCTTTTGTTTAATCCTAGAAATCACAAAATTCTGGATTTTTTTCGTAGTTTTTTGAATTCTATCAAGATTTAACTCCTACAATTATTCATTGAGACAACAATCCTCGGGAAGGACTAATTTGAGGATGGGGAATTAGCACATCGATTCGCTTTCTTCCTTCCCCTTATTCTTTTAGTTTAATGGAAACGTGTTTTTAAGGAGTGTTACCAAAAAGGAGGTTTCGATTTTTTGAAATTGACATAAAACTTGGTCTCAAATTCTAGCTTAATTCTAATAAGTCGCATTATTATTATTGAAAATTACAAATTTTGTAAAATACATTTGTAAATAGAATAGGTTTGTGATTCTGTTTACAAATTACAAATATCCAAATAGGTAAATTAAATTAGAAATTATTAAATTCAATTTTCTTTTTATTGAAAATAAAAAGAATAAAAAAAAAAAGGACAGAGTTCTTTTTTTATAGTTTAGCTAGAAGAGGAGATTATATGAAAAATTTAACCGATTCTTTCGTTTACTTGGGTCACTGGCCATCCGCCGGGAGTTTCGGGTTTAATACCGATATTTTAGCAACAAATCCAATAAATCTAAGTGTAGTTTTAGGTGTATTGATCTTTTTTGGAAAGGGAGTGTGTGTGAGTTGTTCATTTCAAGAATAGGCTGGATTTACCCAGTGGCACTATAACTAGGAAAGAGTGCATAATCCCGCGAATTACT